TTCATAAATGTCTCAATGTGATTTTTTTGTTTCATTTTTATTATTATTGTCAGAGTATTCAAGAGCTAAGACCATTCTAATGCTCCCTTTCGCCATGCATAAACTAAACCAACAATTAGGATAAGCACGAAAATGAAAGCTTCTATAAATACAGATACTCCTAATACATCGAAACTCATTGCCCATGGATAAAGAAAAACTGTTTCAACATCAAAAACAACAAAAACTAGAGCAAACATATAATAACGGATTCGAAATTGTAACCAAGCATCGCCCATTGGTTCTATACCCGATTCATAACTAGAAAGTTTCTCTGGACCTTTGGTAATGGGGGATAAAACTCCGGAAATTCGAAATGCCAAAATAGGAATAACGCTTGATATTATTAGAAATGTCCAGAAAATATCATATTCGTAAAGCAGAACCATAGGTACACTCCTATGAATGAGGGAAATAGACTAGATTAGTCGAGTCGAATTGGAATTAATTGTCAACTGATTCATAACTCTTAACAATTTCTTTTTGTTGAACCAACTCGTTTTGTTTGGTTGCTGTGTTACATGTCTCGTTTGTGGTACATGTCTCCTTTCAATATTCATTCACGATAATGTTTCTATTTACTTCAAATTTATTTCGATCTTGATATAGTATAAATATATTGCTTATTGCTCTTATACGGATAAGACTTTATTCTCGCTTTTTCACCCCACTCCGGATTCTCTCTAAAATATAAAATAAAATCGAAAACAAGGAATTCAAAATTGAATTCTTAAATTTTCTATTTATTTTTTTTTAAGTATTGAAAGTATCGAAATTATTAAGTATTTATTAATTTATTAAAATCTATCTATTCGATATTTATTAGAGAAATTATTATATTATACAATAATATACAATAATATTTCAATTATTATTCTATAATTTCTATTCTACTAATATTCTATTCTATATATATAGAAATATAAATAATATTAAAATAGAAATAATATTGAAAATATATATTCTAATAATAATAAATATATATATATTATTATTAGAATATATACTTAATATATATTCTAATAATAATAAATATATATATATTATTATTAGAATAGGAACTTGTATTGAGTATTGATTTAGTATTGATTATTGATTTAGGAATTTCTATTGATTTAATACAGCAAAAAACTCTTTTGTTTTGCGCTTTATTTTATCAAGTAACATATACCAAGAAAAACCTATTTGACAATGTTAACAATGAAAGTTAGCAAAGATCTTTATTTTTCAAACTTCGACTGTTCCTAAACTAAATATAGAAACAGAGTAAGTTCTTCCTAAACCCATGTAACTTATTACTAGTGGATTCCATTTTTTGTTAGATTAGGTTGAAGTGTGTTTTTAACCGAGTTCATGGAATGATTTTGATTATAAAAATCAACTAAGGTTATATAGGTATTCCAAAGGCAAAGAAGTATCACTAACCCTTTTATTGTATTGCGGAATTGTATTGCGTGCGGAGAGTAGGAGAGGAAAATTAATATGTAATTAATCTACGATTAATAATGAAGAAAATTTGGTTTGTTTAGTCAAGATTAGAAAAAATACCGATTGGATCTATTGAAATGCCTTTTTTTTTTTCATTTTCTTTTAGGGCTATACGGACTCGAACCGTAGACCTTCTCGGTAAAACAGATCAAACTTATTGTAATAAAAATGATTTGAACTGCTTCAAAGACCCAACATGCATTTTTTTGCATTGGGCTCTTGCATTAACTGATACATTAATTGATATAACTAATCATTTAGTCTACCATAATTCTCTTGACAGAAAGATAAGACGATGGCTCCCCCTGCTCTGATTTATTATTTAGATTCCGATCAGAGAGCATTACCAAAGTGTTTCAAAGAAGGACTACTCTGACGTAGGTCTGCTTTTGGCTTAGATCAACCTAAGTTAAATGAAGTCTCCATTGCCCCGCTTCTGCTTAATAAAGAATAAAATATGAAACTTCATACACCTTAAAGTTCATAGGATAGGACAAAAAGAGAATTTTTGAGGTCCTTATACTCATTATGCCTAGCATTGAATAAACTGGGTATTCACCTTATCAATATCTGAAATCGAAATCTAAGATGGGTTCTATTTGGCGGCTAAAAAGAGCACCTAAATTAGACCGAACCCCTTTGTTTTGTCAAGCTATTGTTCTCTTATTCCCTAAAAGTCATGGAGTAAGACATTACCTTCTCAATAAGTCTTTTGATTACATGATGTACTCCTCTGAAAAACATTGGCGCGCGTGTAAACGAGGTGCTCTACCTAACTGAGCTATAGCCCTTGTGCTTGTGATACATATTTTATCATGTCGACAATCTCCTGTCAAGATAAATATTCCATGATGCAACATCTTATTTGTGCGATATGTTTGATTGGTATTGCTTATAAATGATATTCCATTTATAATCCGTCGATGCGACGAGTTCCATTTCTTTCTCTTTGTGATTATAAAAGACCTACTTAACTCAGTGGTTAGAGTATTGCTTTCATACGGCGGGAGTCATTGGTTCAAATCCAATAGTAGGTAGACCTTATTAGATATCAAAATCAATGGTATCTAATAAGTTTTTCTATCCATCTTGTTTTATTAATTTTTTATTTTTTCCATTCTTTTATATTTCATTTTTTTGTTTTTTGAATTCAAAAACTTTTCCTTGTATTTAGAATCCGATTCCACTTATGATTCTATTTATAAAATTAGAAAAAGAAAAAATAGGGTGTATAAACAGAACTTCTGTTTATACAGAAGTTCCTTTGATGATTATTGATTATTCGGAAGGCACTAATTAGTTACGAAATCACAGTGATAGCCTCTACTCGAGCTCTAGCTCGTCTAAGAGCTAGATTTGCCTCAATTATTTGTCTCTTTCCTTCGGCTTTCCTTAAGCTAGCTTCTGCTATTTCAAGAGTTTGCTGAGCTTCTTGTGGATCAATGTCACTACCCTTCTCCGCATCATTTACTAAAATAGTAATCTCATTATTGCCTATTCTAGCAAAACCGCCCATCAGAGCCATCGTTAACCATTGTTCGTTAAGACGTATTTTCAAAATACCAATATCGACAGCCGTAGCAATAGGCGCGTGATTTGGTAATACGCCAATTTGTCCACTATTGGTAGATAAAATGATTTCTTTCACTTCTGAATCCCAAACAATTCGATTGGGAGTCAGTACACAAAGATTTAAGGTCATTTCTTCAAGTTGTTCTCCATTTCTAAAGTCGTAGCCTTCGCTGTAGCTTCATCAATGTTCCCTACCAAATAAAAGGCCTGTTCAGGGAGACTATCTAATTCTCCGGAAAGGATCAATTTAAACCCTCTAATTGTTTCTGCTAGACCGACGTATTTCCCCGGGGAACCCGTAAATACTTCTGCTACGAAAAAGGGTTGAGATAAGAAGCGCTCGATTTTTCGTGCTCTTGCTACAGTTAAGCGATCCTCTTCGGATAATTCGTCCAACCCAAGGATAGCTATAATGTCCTGAAGTTCTTTGTAACGTTGTAAAGTTTGTTTAACTCTTTGCGCAGTTTCATAATGTTCTTCACCAACAATCTGAGGTTGGAGCATAGTTGATGTTGAATCTAAAGGATCTACTGCTGGATAGATACCTTTAGCGGCTAATCCTCTTGATAGTACAGTAGTAGCATCTAAATGCGCAAATGTCGTGGCAGGAGCGGGGTCAGTCAAATCGTCCGCAGGTACATAAACAGCTTGAATGGAAGTTATGGATCCTTCTTTGGTAGAAGTAATTCTTTCTTGTAAAGAACCCATTTCGGTACTAAGAGTGGGTTGATAACCCACAGCGGAAGGCATTCTACCCAATAAAGCAGATACCTCTGATCCTGCTTGGACGAAACGGAAGATATTATCAATAAATAGAAGTACGTCTTGTTCATTAACATCCCGGAAATATTCCGCCATAGTTAGGGCAGTCAAACCAACTCTCATACGAGCTCCCGGTGGTTCATTCATCTGACCATAGACTAGAGCTACCTTCGATTCTGCAATATTTTCTTCATTAATTACTCCAGATTCTTTCATTTCCATGTAAAGATCATTTCCTTCACGAGTACGTTCCCCTACTCCGCCAAATACGGATACACCTCCATGAGCTTTCGCAATGTTGTTAATTAATTCCATAATTAGTACTGTTTTCCCCACCCCAGCTCCCCCGAAAAGTCCTATTTTTCCCCCACGCCGATAAGGGGCTAAAAGATCTACTACTTTAATTCCTGTTTCAAAAATGGATAATTTTGTATCTAATTGTATAAAGGCAGGGGCAGATCTATGAATAGGGGATGTTGTGCGAGTATCTACAGGACCTAAATCATCAACAGGTTCTCCAAGCACGTTAAAAATGCGTCCTAGAGTCGCCCCGCCGACTGGAACACTTAGAGGAGTTCCCGTGTCAATCACTTCCATCCCTCTCATTAAACCATCCGTAGCACTCATAGCTACAGCTCGAACTCGATTATTTCCTAATAATTGCTGGACTTCACAAGTCACATTAATTTGTTGTCCAACAGCATCTCGCCCTTTAACTACCAAAGCGTTGTAAATATTTGGCATCTTGCCCGGTGGAAAGGCTACATCTAGCACCGGGCCAATGATTTGAGCGATCCGCCCCAGGGTCTTTTTTTCAAACGCGGAAACTCCAGGACCAGAAGTAGTAGGATTGATTCTCATAATAATAAATAAAAATAAAAAATATGTCGAATTTCTTTTTCAAAAAATTTTGAATCCAAAATAAATGTTCGATAGCAAGGTGATCGATTAATTCAATTCAATACGAAACGAACGGGGTTTAGCACTCCATTTTGTTGGTACCATCCAACGAATCCAATTTAATTGTTTACTTATTTGCTTTTCAGTTTCAATGAGTGGATTTTCAAGTTCAACTAAGGCATTTTTAAAATAAAATCGATTTTATTTTAAAAATATCAAATCAAGTAGATGAATAAAAA